CTGAAACAATCCCAATCAGCCCCTCTCACAGTGGAAGAACAGATAATGACCATTTATACCGGAACAAATGGTTATCTGGATGGATTAGAAATTGGACAAGTAAGAAAATTTCTCGTTCAGTTACGCAATTACTTAAAAACGAATAAACCTCAGTTTCAAGAAATTATAGCCTCTACCAAGACATTAACCGCTGAAGCAGAAAGCTTTTTGAAAGAAGGTATTCAAGAGCAACTGGAACGTTTTCTACTTCAGGAGAAATTATAAAAAAAGAAACGTTCTTATTTTTGATTCTTTAGTCAATTTTATTCTTTAATTCAATTTTTAAGAAATTCTATAAATAGAAGTCTATAAGTATATAATAGAAAGAAGTATATAACTAATATCTGTTTAATATGAAATCTTAAAGCATTCAGAATTTCTTTCTTATTCTATATTCTTTCTTATCTTTTTTCGAAATAGAATATATAGAAATGGAAATAATAGATAAATATCAATATATCTATATTGATATTGCGTCCAATAGGATTTGAACCTATACCAAAGGTTTAGAAGACCTATGTCCTATCCATTAGACAATGGACGCCTTTTTTTTCCAATTATTAAACCAATTGGAAAAAAAAAAGAATGTGCGCAATCTTTTTAGCAATTGTGTATTGAAGTTAATTCAATACACAATTGCTATTAGACAATTCTAATAGAGAAAATTAAAATTGTCTCTAATAAAAAAAGGGGCAATTGTGTAGAGCGGGTAGCGGGAATCGAACCCGCATCGTTAGCTTGGAAGGCTAAGGGTTTTAGTCGACGTCGATCGATCATTTTTATATTTTTAACGTCTCTAATTCAAAACCGAACATGAAACTTTGGTTTCATTCGGCTCCTTTATGATGGATGGAGAAATTCCCAAATAAAAAAAGACGGGAACGAAATCAAAATTCGACCCATAACATCTATGTTAGCTTTTTTTCCGTCTGGGTACTTTCACAAAAAATTTTGCTTTCTAGATGATCCTTCTAGAAGATAGATCAGGCGAACTCGAACAATCTTTCTAGTTACTTCGTTCTTTATTTCTATATTAACGGAATCCTTAGGAAAAGTATTTGGTTTCTACCGAGCTAAAACAATATAATATGTCGATGTCTTTAGTAAACCAAAGTTCTCGTTTAATAGCTATTTTGCTTCAATTTTTTCGATACCAAACAATGAATAGAATTGAAGATTTAGTTACGATTAGAAAGAAACTTTTCTAGCTTTATCCATGGATCCTCTTGTTATACTTATTGACTTGTAAATAGTCATCCAATTCAAAAATTATGTTTCGGAATTTCATAATCCAAATTTACAATTGATTAGAGTCTTTGGATACAAATTACGAGAATCTATAATCTTCCTTGAATTTTTCATTGAAAGGGAAAGGACTAAATCCTTTTAAGAAATAAAATTTTTGATCGGAAGATGAATCAAACCGAGAGACCCTTTAACTATTAAAGGGATTGAAGGAACGAATCACACTTTTACCACTAAACTATACCCGCTACAATGCAATTATTGTATATAAATTAACCTTTTGTCGAACAAAGTAATCGGGGGTGTAATAAAAAAATCTGAAAAAAAAAAATAAGCAAGTTCTAGCGTTGCCTTAATAAAATTAGTAAAAGCGGATTCAATTCCACTTTTTTTTTCAATTTAAAATCTTTTTTGTCTAAAAATCCATCGGATGAGTCTTTTTAACTTTAACAAAAAAAGGCCCGGCTGGGGACTGACCAGGCCAGGCTATTAAAATAAAAAAGATCTTTTACTTGTGTTTTGACGAGAAAAAATAAAAAAAGGATTCTCTATTTCTATTATTGTGGTTTTATTTATTTATTTCTATTTATCTTTCGCGCCTTTTCTTTATCTAATCTTTATCTAAATTTTTAATGTAACTAGAATTACTGAGAAAGTTCTATAAAAACAGTTATATAATAGTAATATATATTATATATAAATAGAGGATAATTATATTTATATAATAAAAAAGAAATTTTATATATATATATAATAAAATATAGAAAATGAAAAAATATATATAATATAAAGAATAATCTATACAAAAAAAAGAAAGCTTTTTAAGAATAAAGTGGAGAAGGTTCCTTTTCAAGCCTTTTTTTGTTTAATGGAACCTAATAAGTATCCCTTTTCGATTAGGAGAGATGGCTGAGTGGACTAAAGCGTTGGATTGCTAATCCATTGTACGAGTTAATCGTACCGAGGGTTCGAATCCCTCTCTTTCCCTTTCTCCTTTTGATGGTGTGTAATAGATAAAATCCTAATAAAATTCGCTATTTCCACTAATTAAATAAAGCAATAAAAAACCTTTCTTTTTTATTCTTCACGTCCCGGATTACGTCCTGGATCATTAGATAGGAATCCAAATATGAAGAGAGAAACAAAGAATATAACTACAGTGTATACCAAAAGTTTGAGAGTAAGCATTACACAATCTCCAAGATCTTACTAAAAAAAAAAAGAGACTAGATTCTCTATTTTTATACCAAATATCTAATTTTGATACCAATAAAAAAAAGGTTTCAGAAGGTCATTTGTAATTAAGATACATAGTCGAATCTTTTATCTTCAAACAGATTTGCATACCAACATCTAGATATTTTTTTGGTGAACTCAAATCTAATTAGGTTCTTTCATTTAGGAAAAAGAGGATAAAATTTAGGAAATAGAAATGATCCAGATTTAGTATGGCTACCAAAAAAATTCAATGTTTGAATTGAGAGTTCGTTCATACGTCAAGATTTTTTTGATCTTTTTAATTGTTGGAAGAATAAAAATCGTGAATTTTTTTAAGACAGTATTAAGAATTTCATCGAAAACTTACAGCGGCTTGCCAAACAAAGGCTAAGAGAAGAAAGAAAAGAGGTATTACGGGCATAACATCTACGATTGGATTCAAAAAGGCGTAGGCCTCCGGCAATTTGGCGACTAAAAAGGTGCTTGAAAAAAGGGCAGAATTAAAACAAATACAGATCAAATTAAATATATTAAGCATAACAAAAATGGGTGTTCTTGTGGATAATTTAATTTTGATTGAGTTATTAATAAATTTTTTATATAAGGAAAAAATAAAGAAAGATAGTCTAAAAAGACTTTGTTGAACTTACTCAATCAAAAATCCTTTCATTCTCATAAGAGAATGAAAGAAATAATATTTTCATACAATATCTTAATTGAATTCTATGTAATGATCAATAAAGTAAGTTTGATTTGCTATCTACACGTGTTAAAACTCTAGCACTAATGTAATCTATATTTCATTTTGAATTGACGAACAACCAATAGGAATATTACTCTTTTAGTAGTCTTGAATATAAATCGAAATGGGGCGTAGCCAAGCGGTAAGGCAACGGGTTTTGGTCCCGCTATTCGGAGGTTCGAATCCTTCCGTCCCAGAGTACAGCCATTACGTAATCAATCTTCTATTGCCTTTGTACACCATCTTTCTGTTTAAAAATCCAATAGTTTTTAAGAATAAAATATTGAAATGAAAAGAAGAATAAACTTATTTTTCATCATTTCAACCGAATTCAAAAAAATCTATTTGCTTTTTTAATTTGTGTGTAATGCGGGTAAGTAAGGTAGAACCATAGATTCTAAAGATTCTAAAAGTTTTAATAAAAAAAATCTCTATTTATATATATAAATAGAGATTTATATTCAAACTAATATGGGATTCATTTGAATTCTGACTGAACCTTTACGCGTAAATTCACTATTCTATTCATAGAGAAAGAAAAAGTATAGATTACGGTATACTCACTGAACTATGACTATTCATGATTCCATAATTGAATCAATTACACAAACTAGAGGAATGTTATGGTAAAACTTCGTTTAAAACGATGTGGTAGAAAGCAACGTGCGACTTGAACTGAAGGACATGATCTGCTGTGGATTTTTTCATCCGCCACTTTTTATATAGGAATAAAGGTGCTCTTGGCTCGACATTTTGTGTTCTATTTTACTTATTTTACTAGAGTCCTACACTTTTTTGGAATATAAAAAAGAGTACAGGATGGAGCTCGAGGAGAATAGAAAGTTTTTATTCCTTTCGCAGGAGTACGGATCTAGGGTTAGTGCGAATCAATAAGTTGGAACAACTTCGTAAGTCTTTTTATATTGAAAAAAAAGTCCTTTCAAGCAATTTGACAATGGAAAAGGAAATTTTCTTAAAATTGTCAAATTCTTTGAATCAAAAGTCTATCATGCGTGAATCAAGCGTTTGTATGATTCTTTGTATAGAAAGAAAAGAAATCATAAACAAAATAAGGGGCTTGTTGCTGCCCTTTTTTAATAAAACGATTCAAGATCACCGAAGTCATGTCTAAACCTAAAGATTCAAAGTAAGGATAAAGAATCCTGAAACAAGGAAATCCAGTTTTCAATTGTTTGAACAACTAGATCAGAATCAAAATTGATTATAAAAAATGAGACAAACAAAAAAAGGGCTAGAGACTACTCAATAAAAAAAGTACTTAAGGATTCTCCGGTGAGATATTTGAGAGTTATTTAACTTGAGTTACGAGAGTACGAATGTTACGAATGCTTTTTATGGAAAAAAATAGTTAGGGTTTCAATACTGGCTAATTGATTGAATGTTTTGATTAATCTATTTAATATTTGAATTTACTATTTGAATTTTATACAGAGAGTTAAAGTTAACTTCTACTCATTGAATTTTTTTTCTCGAGCCGTACGAGGCCAAAACCTCTTATACGTTTCTAGGGGGGGGTATTATTCATATACATCTATCCCAATGAGCCGTTTATCGAATTGTTGCAATTGATGTTCGATCCCGAAGAGAAGGAAGAGATCTTAGCAAGGTGGGTTTTTATGATCCGATAACTAATCAAACTTATTTAAATCTTCCTGCTATTCTCGATTTTCTTAAAAAAGGCGCTCAACCAACAAGAACAGTTCATGATATTTCAAAGAAGGCAGGGATTTTTACGGAATTTAAGTCTTAATAAAACGAAATTGAATTAATGAACTATAAAAAAGAGGATGTGAAAGACTCGTATATAGCTTGATATCAAATTTTATCTACTCTTCTCTTTCCGCCTCTTTCACTTCCATCATATTTATTTTGATTTTTTAGAATTTCCATTTATTATTAGTATTCCTCCTAAGGTACGAATATTAAAAAATACCCTGGTAACAACTACTATGTTTTATAATAATAAACAAATTTATGAAAAAAAATTTTGGATCTATATTATATAAATTCTAATTTTTTTATAAATACAAAATTTTACTCTATAGAAAATAATACTGTATATAAAATAATATATTAATTCTGAATAAAACTAATATATTATTATATGAATAATTGATTCATCATAAAAAAATGGGTCTAAAAAAGTCTAAAAAGATTTGAGATTGCCCTAACTGGCTTAGTTTTCATTCATTCTATGAACTAACAAACCAAGGGGTTAAGCTTGTTTATTTATTTTTTCTATTCTTGTCACTATATGAAAAATTCACAATCATATTGACAACAGTGTATGGACCAAATATAATTCTCTCATAGATAAATGGATCTATTTATCCCTGACGCACACACGACTGGATTTTTTTCTTTATTCTGGTTGTATCTACATATTTGCAGTACGTTCTTTTTTTTTTTTGTTTTTGGGGGTTGCTAACTCAACGGTAGAGTACTCGGCTTTTAAGTGCGACTAGCATCTTTTACACATTTGTATGAAGAAAAGGATTCGTCCAGATCTGCGGTAGAGTTTGTAAGACCACGACTGATCCTGAAAGGAATGAATGGAAAAAATAGCATGTCGTATCAAGGGAGAATTCAGATAAAAGTTTTTTTTGCTTTCCTGATCGGTACAACCTGTGTTTTCGATGTCGCAAAAAAAAAAAAAAAGGAATTCCAATTTGGGTCAAGTGAAGAAATATAAATGGATGGATAAAAAAACCAGTTTTCCTGATTCCAGGAAAAAAAAAAAAAGAAACGAGCTTCCATTCGTAATTTGAAAAATTACCCGATCTAATTAAATGTTAAAAATAGATTAGTGCCTAATACGGGTATGGGAAGGCATTTTTTTCTTGCGTGTTATTGTCAATTTTTTCATGAGTCCTAATTATTTTTTTACCTAGTCCATTTGGGTTAGGTTGGAGTGTGTAAAAGAAGCAGTATATTGATAAAAAATATATATTTCCAAAATCAAAAGAGCGATTGGGTTAAAAAAATAAAGGATTTCTAATCATCTTGTTTTGTTATTCTATAATATAACGAACAGAAACCTATTAAAGATAGAGAATCCGGTTAGCAGCCTACCTGTTTATGAGGTATCTATTGCTTTCGTAGTCTAATACCTTATTTTGACTGTATCGCACTATGTGTCATTTCAGAACTCAAGAAAATAAAGACTTTACCTTTAGTTCAAATCGAATTTTAATCCAAATGGAGAAATTTCAAGGATATTTAGATTTAGAGTTTGATGGGGCTCGGCAACAGAGTTTTCTATATCCACTTTTTTTTCGGGAGTATATTTATGTACTTGCTTATGATCATGGTTTAAATAGATTAAATAGAAATCGCTCTATTTTCTTGGAAAATACGGATTATGACAAAAAATATAGTTCACTCATTGTGAAACGTTTAATTTTTCGAATGTATGAACAGAATCGTTTGATTATTCCCACTAAGGATTTGAACAAAAATCCCTTTTTGGGGCATACCAGTCTTTTCTATTATCAAACGATATCCGTTTTATTTGCAGTGATTGTAGAAATTCCATTTTCCCTAAGAGTAGGATCCTCTTTCCACGGAAAACAATTAAAAAAATCTTCTAATTTACAATCAATTCATTCAATATTTCCCTTTTTAGAAGACAAATTAGCACATTTTAATTATGTTTTAGATGTACTAATACCTTACCCCATCCATCTAGAAATCTTGGTTCAAACCCTACGTTACCGGGTAAAAGATGCCTCTTATTTGCATTTTTTTCGGTTCTGTCTATATGAGTATTGCAATTGGAAGAATTTTGATATTAAAAAAAAATCAATTTTGAATCCAAGATTTTTCTTGTTCTTATATAATTCTCATGTATGTGAATACGAATCCATCTTTTTTTTTCTACGCAAACGGTCTTCGCATTTACGATCGACATCTTATGAAATCCTTTTTGAGCGAATTTTATTCTATGGAAAAATACAACATTTTTTAAAAGTTTTTGTTAATAATTTTCCGGCGATCCTAGGGTTGCTCAAGGATCCTTTCATACATTATGTTAGATATCGCGGAAGATGCATTCTGACAACAAAGGATACGCCGCTTCTGATGAATAAATGGAAATATTATTTTGTTAATTTATGGCAATGTTATTTTTCCGTATGGTTTCAATCGCAAAAGGTCAATATAAATCAATTATCTAAAGATAATTTAGAGTTTCTGGGTTATCTGTTAAGTTTGCGATTAAACCCTTTAGTGGTACG